TGGGTTATCCTCCTATCTTTCTTTCCAAAGCGAAACTTAAGAAAATGCTTTCTAAACATATGTAGAAAAAAACAGATTTCATTTAGTTCTTTCATGTCTACTATAACTAGTTATTTCGGTTTTCTACTAGTGGCTTTAACTATAACCGCAGCTCTTTTTATTGGTCTGAGCAAGATACGACTTATTTGAAATTCAGATGAAATTCAGAGTTTGTAGCGCCTCAAATGTAAATTATTATTATTGATCGTTGAGATTTATGGGTAATATGGATTCATATTTCGAGATGTATATTACCTCTCTTTTTTCCTCTTCAACGAAATGGAAATGATTGAAATTTTTCTATTTGGAATCGTTTTGGGCCTAATTCCTATTACTTTGGCTGGATTATTTGTAACTGCATATTTACAATACAGACGTGGCGATCAGTCGGATCTTTGATTAATTAGCATTTCTTTTTTTGACTGACCTCCTCCTTTCTTTTATCCATGGGAGGTCAAGTTCAGATTCCTCTTCAAAAAATTTCGGTCTAATTTTTTTGACGTGATGCACGAAGAATGAAATCGCGCTCTGTAGGATTTGAACCTACGACATCGGGTTTTGGAGACCCGCGTTCTACCGAACTGAACTAAGGGCGCTTTTTTTTCAGAATAGATAAGACAAGATTCTTTCTTTTTGTAACCCGAATACATTTTTTCTATCTATCCTATCGTATATTATACCATAAAATTCGAAATTCTGTATGTCCAATTTGAATCGACCTCAACGGATCTCTCGTTACTGCTCAGGGGGGCAGTATTTAGGGATGACAGGATTTGAACCCGTGACATTTTGTACCCAAAACAAACGCGCTACCAAGCTGCGCTACATCCCTTTCTTTTCTTTCAATTGGTCCACAGTGTGGAATTCCTTTATTGTTTTTCATACCCTTATTTCCTCTATTAATATAGACAATTGCTCTTTCCGTTTCTTTTTTTTCTCGGTATCATATAAGACATATACATATATGATATACATATATCAATATATAAGATAAGAATTCTATTATAATTAGAATAATTATATTATATAGAATTATAGAAAAAGGAAAGGTTTATCTACATTAAAGAGTCATAAAGAAAAAGAAATAGTTGTTTGAAATGTTTCGTTCAAGCGGGGGGGCATCTCTTTGCTTTCCATTTTAGGAAAGTCCCAATCTTATTTACCAAATTATTGTACATTGCAATTTGAATTATGAATTTTCGTCGAAATAAAAGCAGTCCTTAACTCTATACATTCAATCATATATGTATTATCTTTATGTTTTATAATAAGGAAGAGGGAGGATTTGAAATGCGAGATCTAAAAACATATCTCTCCGCGGCGCCGGTACTAAGCACTCTATGGTTCGGGGCTTTGGCAGGTCTATTGATAGAGATTAATCGTTTCTTTCCAGATGCGCTCACATTCCCCTTTTTTTAATTGATATGGGAAGGGATGCAGAAGATTAGAGATACAACCACACTGTGACTAATCCCCCTCCCCTCCTTTATTAAGGAGATAGAAGAGAATGGGAGCCGGGGGTAGGGTAAGATAAGAGAAAATAAGGGGTGGGCTCAGTCCAAGGAGAACTCGGCTTCCGATTCCCCTTTTCTTAATAATAGAAATAGAGTGAAAGAGTGAACCAAAACGTGCTGAGGGGGAATTGTTGTATAGGATATTTAAAGGAGATGTTGGACTGCAATTCGAAATAGAAAGAGAGAGAGTTATAAATCCTTGTATTACGTATTATTTAATATGACTCTATTGATTGCAACGAAATCTTTCATAATTTAATTTCGAGGCAGGAACTTCTTTTTTTTTTCGTTTCTTTGGTTCGGAAAGAGGGAGGAGTTGGATGAATCAAAAAACCACAAGGAGGTTTATGGCTAAGGCGAAAAAAGCCCGAGTAAGGGTTGTTTTGGAATGTACGAGCTGTGTTCGAAACGGTGCTAATAATAAAAAAAAAAAAAAAGAATCACCAGGCATTTCCAGATATATTACTCAAAAGAATCGACACAATACGTCTCGTCAATTGGAATTGAGAAAATTCTGCCCCCACTGTTTCAAACATACGATTCACGGGGAGATAGGAGATTGAGTCGAAGAGGAGCATAAAAGGGACATTAATTATATATGTATTATATATCTTATATAATTAGACTTCGAAATAAGAAATATAATATTAAATATCTTGAATATTGTGCTATATATAAACATATATAAACAAAGGAACTAACTCTTCTTTTTTTTTTTAATTCTAAATAAATCATTTTGGATCCGATCGAAACGGGATTTTCGGGATAAAGAATAAACAAACCATGGATAAACCCAAGCGACTCTTTTTGAAACCCAAGCGCCCTCTTTTGAAACCCCAGCGCCCTTTTTTGAAAAAAAAGAGATCTTTTTTGAAAAAAAAGAGATCTTTTTTGAAAAAAAAGAGATCTTTTCGTCGACGCTTATCCCCGATTCAGCAGGGGGACCA